TTTAATTTTAATAATGATTTTTAATATTTATTAATACTTATATATAAAAATAAATTTTACTTTACAAGATTTATTTATTTAATGAATTATGTGGGCATACTAAAGTAGCCCTATAAAATATATATACGTATTTTAAAAATTATATATTTAATATATTAAATATATATACTGCATAAGATGCAAATTGTTATTGGGTTATAAGAATGTTACTTATTTCATAATAAGTAGCGTAGCCTACGGCTAGGAATAAAAATAATAATAAAAATTAATTATTACTATTTACATTTTTATTTGTAATATTATCCACATTAATTTCACTATCTACTACAATTTTAGATTTTTTATTTTCTTCATTTGCACTAGATAATTGATCATCTTCTACAATGGATCTTTTATTATCAGATGAACCTATATCATTTGGATTTTCATTTAAAGAAAATTTATTTAAAGCTTCATTTATAGCTAACATTTCTTTTGCATCTTGTTCTCTAGATTCTGCTATAATTGAGTGTAAAGAGTTTTCAGGTAAAACCTTAGTTCTTTCATATTCTTCTTTTTCATCTTCAAGTCATTTAGATTCATGTTCCGCCAATTGTTCATACATAAACTTCATTTTTTCAACATATCATTTACTTGAATTACTATAATCAGTAGTACGAGAAGAACTAATATCTTTATTTTCTGTTTCTGAATTTTTATCCTTATCACTCTTCGAATCATTATTTTTAGTTTCTGTATCATCATCTGATCCGTCAAAAGAAACAGTATCAGAAGAAATACCTAAACCTATTAATCCTATTAGATAAATTAATAAACTAAAAATAACAGAGGGTTTAAGAATTATAGATATAAATTTTTTAATTATAAATTTAAATATTTTGGGTCCCGTACTTAGACACTTCTTTTGTATTACCTCAAGCTCATAAACTTGAAGTTAAACTATCATCATGTTTACCTAGTTTCACATAATTATTAACACCTAGTAATACTAATACACATGATAATGTTATAGAATTAGCTAAGTCAAAGAAAATAGAAATGAAAGTAAATATTGATAAATAGAAACAAGCTCCTATTAATATATAAAGAGCGTAATCAGTAACTACTCCTTTACCTAAACCAGATACTGTTTTACTAGCTTTTACTAAAGCTATTCCAAACCCATAAGGACCTATTCATTCTACACTACCTTTATCTAAGATTTTTGTAGTTTGACCTCCTAAATCTAATACAGTGTTAACAATATATTTATTATAGAAGAATTCAACTAAGAAACGTTGGTTAAAGAAACCATAAATATAATAACCTAAGTTAGTTAAATTAAAATCTACTACAACTTTAGGCATATATTCGTAGTAAACTATAGATAATACTGAAAATAATATAGTTAAAAAGAAAGGAAGTAATTTAAATATAGTAGGTACACCAAATTCAGTATCAATTAGTATTTCACGCATAGGGTGAATAAATATACTATTATCTATAAAGAATCCAGAACCTAAACCTATATAGATATCTTTAGTTAAATAACCAAAATATATAGAGAATATAGCTAGTATAACTAGAGGTAAACTAAGGAATATATCACCTTCATGAGCGTTTTTATAATAATTTACAGATCCATTAGGATTTGCTAAGAAAGTTAAGTATATAACTTTTACTGAATATAATGTTGTGAATACTGCACCTATTGTGGCAATAAAGTAAACATTTATACTACTAAAATGATATTGACCATAAGCAGATTCTAAAATAAAATCTTTACTAAAGAATCCTGTCATGAATGGGAAAGCTACTAAACTAAGACTAGCTATTAATATTACTGTATATGTTAAAGGCAAGAATGATATTAATCCACCATATTTTCTTAAGTCTTGATTGTCTACAACTGCGTGTATTACAGCACCAGCACCTAAGAACAATAATCCTTTATAGAAAGCATGATTAATTAAATGGAATATAGCAACATTATAAGAAGATAATCCTATAGCTATAACCATCATACCTAGTTGACTCATAGTAGAGTAAGCAATAATTTTTTTAATATCTTGTTGGAATAAACCAATAAGAGAACTAAATACTGTAGTAACAGCTCCTAATCATAAACATATTAATAAAACAGTAGAACTATATTCTATTAAAGGAGATGAACGTATTAATAGATATACCCCTGCAGTAACCATTGTAGCTGCGTGTATTAAAGCAGATACTGGAGTTGGACCTTCCATGGCCATAGGTAATCATATGTGAAGTCCTACTTGAGAACTTTTAGCCATTGCACCTATTAATAAACATATTCCTATTATTGTTATTATATTTTCATTAATATATGGGGCTAATGAGAATACTGTGCTATAATCTAAATTACCTAAAGATCACAAGATTACAAACATTCCTATTGTTAAAAAACAATCCCCTACTCTATTAGTTAAAAATGCTGAAAGAGAACTTTGATTAGCCGCGATTCTAGTGAATCAGAAGCTAACTAAAAGGTATGAACATACTCCAACACCTTCTCATCCTACAAACATTAATAAATAATTGTTACCAGTTACTAAGATAATCATCATAAAAGTGAATAAACTTAAATAACTAAAGAATCTTTGACTATGAGGATCGTGACTCATATATCCAATAGAGTAAAAGTGAACTAGAGAACTAATCACTAAAACTGGTATTAACATAGAAACTGTTAAACTATCAAATTGGAAATTTCATACCATATTAAATGATTCACTATCTAATCATTTAAATAGGTTAATTGATATAGGATTATTATTAAATCCTACTTCAAAAAAGCTAATAATAGCTAATATTGTTGTTGTTATTATACTTAAACAACCTAAGATACGACTACCTGTCACACCGACTTTTCTACCAAAAAATCCGGATACTATAGATCCTAATAAAGGTAATATAATTATACTTAAATACATTATTTATATTCTATTGCGATACTTCCTCTTAGTCTATAAAAAGCTACTAAAATAGCTAAACCAATGGCAGATTCTGCACCAGCAACTACTATGATGTATATAGCATATGTTTGTCCTATTATATCGTCTAAATTAATAGAACTAACCAATATTAAGAATGTTATAGATAATAGCATTATTTCTATAGAAATAAGCATTAATATTATATTTTTTCTGTTAAATACGAATCCTAAAATTCCTATTAAAAAAAGTACTAAAGTTAAACTCATATTTTTATTGTATATGCTTCTAATTATTCAAAACTATTATAATATACGTATATTTAAATTTAATTTAATTGTTTTTTATACGCATATTTGTATAGTCACTATATGAATGACTATACTAGAGGCATTATAGAATCGAACTACAATTGTGATGTCCGTAGCATCAAGTTTTACCATTAAACTAATACCTCTTTTATCAAGAGAGGTTAGCTTCGCATATTTCCATAGAAATAAAAGGAAGACCTCTGATAAAATTTTATATAAATGCATTATTATATAATAACTTATAAATTAAGCATTATAAAGTCAGTGAACAAATTTGTCTATATTTACAGATTCTATAACTATAGGCATTGAACTGTGTAAGATTCCACATATTTCTGAACATTGACCGTAGAATACACCTTCTCTATTAATGAAAATAGATACTTGATTTAATCTACCAGGGTATGCATCAGTTTTTATACCTAAAGAAGGAACAGCAAAAGAATGTATAACATCTCCAGATGTTACAACAAATCTTATGTGTGTTAATTCAGGAACTATTACTCTGTTATCCACTTCTAACATTCTTAATCCCCCTTCTTCTAAGTCTGAATCAGGTACTATGTAAGAATCAAATTCTATAAATTCTTCGCTAGAATCTATAAAATCTGGATATTGGTAACTTCAATATCATTGGTGACCTTCAGCTAAGATAGACATTGAAGGGTCGTTAACTTCATCCATTAAATATAATAATTTAAAAGATGGGAAAGCTATAAGTATTAATATAAGAGCAGGTGTTATAGTTCATATTAATTCTATTAATGTACCGTGATTTAAATATTTGTGTGATATAGGTGATCTTTTTGCTGCAAAATTTCTTATTATTGAGAAAAGCATTCATCCAACACTAAATAAAATTATCACTAAGTAGTACATAATATTATCATGTAATTCAACTAAACCTTCCATTTGAGGAGTAGCACTGTCTTGGAAATATATACCTCAAGCAACAGGTGCGTCCATATATATAAATGAATTTAATAAATTTTTCATAAAAAATTATAATATAAAATTTCTAATTATAAATAGAATTGTCTTTTTTATTGTTAGTTTGAACTAACGTCCCACCCACCCATACCCCTAAATAAATAAAAATATTAATATATTATTATATATTTTAAAGTTTTTGCTTTACTAAAAGAATAGTTATAAGCTTAATTAAATTAATTAAGCAACGTATAATAAAAGTAAAGACATCATTAAAGCGAATAACGCAGTAGCTTCTGAGAAAGCGAACCCTAAGATAGAGTATGAGAATAATTGGTTTTTTAATGAAGGGTTTCTAGCAACTCCTAAGATTAAAGCTCCGAATACTACTCCGATTCCTACTCCAGCTCCTAAAACTCCAACTGTGGCTAATCCTGCTCCTATTATTTTTGATGCTTGTAACATAATTTTTTATAATGTTAAAAATAAAAATATCGTATATTGTTATATTTTTAAATGTTAGAAATGTAAATTTCACAAAATAAATGGTAAATTTTTTATCGGTTTCACTTTGCCTATTACCACATCCCTTAGCTTTAAGGAATAATGGGAACTATGCAAGCTAATAAGTTATTTTTAAGACAATAAGCCTTATTTATTTTCAATAAAAGTATTGATAAATTTTTGAGATTTGTAGAAATAAGTATAAGATTGTCTACTATCTATTTTTAACGCACTTTTACCTAATTCAAATACGAATCCTGCTGTAATAATGAATGTAAATATTAACATTATTATTAATCCATATAAACCATTTTCATAAATACTCATACCATAAGGGTATATTAGTAATATTTCTAAGTCAAGAAGAAGATATACTAGAGCAAAAATAAAGAATTTTACTCCGAATTGGCTTCTATTTTGTCCAAGGAAACTGTGGAAACCACATTCAAATATACTATATTTTTCTTGATAAGGATTATGAGGAGCTAAAATAAAATTAAGAGCTAAAAATAATAAAGCTATAATAGATACAATAATAAAAAGTAATGTAACACTGCTCATTTAACCATTAAATAAGATTTGTACCAATATGGTACCCATGCTTAGTCATTCTTGATTCATAAATATAAATAATAAAATTATAAGTGTTATATTAGATATAACAAAAGCCAGAGGACTTGATATAACTATATTATTATATTTAAAGTTTACATTTTTAATTACTGTTTTATTATTATTTAATACATTACCTTTTAATACTAAATTTTCTAATAAAGTATTAACTTTATAATCAGGTAAACTAAAGAACATTTCTTTTATTATACCTAAATAATAAACTGCACCTATAACACTAGTAGTTATAGCTATAAAAGATAAGAATATTAAACCTTTATCTAAAGCAGCACTTATTACCATCTGTTTTCCGAAGAATCCTATTAAAGGTGGTATACCTGCAAATGAGAAGATAGTAATAGCTAAACTTAAGGCTAATAAAGGATTAATATAATAATAACCTTTTAATTGATTTATTAATTGTATTGGAGAGTTATTTTTATCCATTAATTCTTCATGTTCTTTGTTTTCACTAGTATAATAGTATAATGAAAAACCTATAGCAATTAATATCATAAAGGCATTTAAATTACTTATAATATATTGAGTTAAATAGAATATAAATGCTTGAGTAGATTCAACACTTGATATACCTAAAACTAAAAGCATAAATCCAACATGAGAGATTGTACTGTAAGCAAACAATCTTTTTATTCTAAATTGAGTTAAACCTACTACTGTTCCTACTATTAATGAAAATAAAGAACTTAGTAATAATATAAATGTTCAGCTCATTTCAGTAAAGCTATTATTAGTATAATATACTAATTGTAATAATAATATAAATATAGAAACTTTAGCTATAAGAGCTACAAAAGTAGTTACTATTGTAGGTATAGCATCATAAACATCTGGTGATCAGAAATGGAAAGGTGCTGCACTTACTTTAAATAAGAATCCTATTGTAAATATAACTAAAGATAAATTTATATAATAAGGTTTGTATCATAAATCAGTAGAACTTATATCGCTTATACTAGTTATAATATATAAACCATCTAAGCTAGTACTTCCTGAATTAGCATATATTAAACCTGTTCCTAATAGGATAAAACATGAACTTAATCCTCCTAATAGGAAATACATTAATCCTCCTGTAGTAGATAATTCTGAATTTCTATATATAGTACTTAATATATATAGACCGTAACTTTGTAATTCTATGGCTAGGAAAATAGAAACTAAATCATTAGTTGACATTAAGAATATAGCCCCTGTAATTATGAATAATAATATTAAAGGGTATTCTATTATTTTGAATTGTTCTCCCATTTTATTTATAATTTTAGTATTATAATATACAAATTTATTTAATACTAAATCTTTTAAAGATGAATATTCTGATACTCACACTTTTCTAGGATAAAAACTAGTTAATGTTAATATCAATATACTAGTTATAAATAAGAAAATATGGAAAATTTGTGTAAGATTTGTAATTAATAATAAACCTCCATGTAGACCGATACCTTTAGTTACTACAGTTAAAGAAGCTATATCATTTAAAATACAATAAATTAAAATTAACATAGCAATTCTATTATATAGAATTGATATATCACGTCTGCTATTGACGGCATTAGAAAGTAAAAGAGATAAAATAGATATTATTATCATTGGATAAATTATATAAAGAGGTAAACGAAGGACTTGATCTTATCCATCTTACCCTGCGCTATTTCTAATCCCAAAGGGATATGGAATTAGAGAACAAGCCTCAGCTTGGCCTAAGGAAGAGTATTTTTGGATTCGAATGCTTATACCTTCGTATATTATAAATTGTATATTTATACAGCCTGAGGAGAGAATCGAACTCTCATCTTTAATGTATGAAATTAAGGTTTTAACCGTTAAACTACTTAGGCTTTTAATCCATATATTTTGTTTCTGGCTATTAAGGAGTAATAGCTCCGCCAACAAAGTGGATTAAATTGTCCATTTTAAAAGACTATTTTTATAAATCTAATTATTATTTGTATATATTATATTGGTATAAATAAGTATGATAATTATTTCAATTGTAAAAAATGGGAGGATACCCTGGCTCGAACAGGGAACTTACTGTGCCACATACAGTCGCTCTACCGATTGAACTATATCTTCCTTTTTATACCTCCTAATAGGAGAGTAGTGATTCGAACACTCATTAGTAAATACCAAAAATTTATGACTTACCTATTGACCGTATGGTAATACATAACCTAGAATATCAGTCTTATTGCATGCCTACTATATACCAAACTCTACAAACTAGCTTTATTACGTACGAAGTGTACATACTAGTAAATAAACAGATTTTTATGCTGGAGTGATTCGAACACTCATTAGTAAATACCAAAAATTTATGACTTACCTATTAGTCAACAGCATATTTTACTAAATATTTAATTAATATTTTATTCTTATTAGCTTAATAATTAAGTATTTGTTTTTTAATAATATATTTTTATACCTGCAATATTACTATCACATAAATCTCAAAAAAAATGTTAGGTGTAGGTTACAAGAATCGAACTTGCAATATCAGTATGAGAAGTCTAATGTGATACCAATTTCACTAAACCCACTTTTCCAATCTCTTTGGTTTACACATGTAATCTAATTAAATTGGGATCATAAATTAAAACTTTAACTTATAAACCTTATAACATAAATTTTTAGTAAACACAGCATATTTTAAATTAAGAGGATTAATGATCCTCCTAGATTATTATCAAGCCTACCCCTTAGGGGTACTGGGATAGGGAGAGTATTATACGGTAAATGTAAAAATTTTGTGTTACTATTTTATAATGAATCTTTATTTCTAGGAAGTCTTGTAATTAATGCTTTTTATCTTTTAAATTTAGTATTCCTTTCATCCGTGTATATATAACCAAATTTTTGTGTAATCTCCGGTTAGCGGAGACCTACTAAATAAATAAACACAATGGTCAAGTCGTTCCGCTATTGGTAAGATCTCGTTTAGCCTCGCGATCCTAGATAGCTCGTTAAACATTCGATCTGGGGGGCCGCTCCCTCGACTTGACCTTAATAATTAAACTAGTTATTATTTGCCTCTTCTTCAAGGCAGGTAGAATTAAGGTGCAAATCCTTAGAATTTGTGCCTCCGGCTATGAAAAGAAACTTATTTAGCCCCCTCGGAAAAAAACGTTATAGAATAGGTAGCTAGATATTATACCGATAATTAGTAAGGTTAACCGGAGGTTACACAATTTTAGAGAATACAGGAGTTGCACCTGTAAGTAAACTATACACATTCTACTAAATATAATTTACCTTCACTACCTTTTTCTAAATCCTATCCCCCTCCTCCCCATGGAGGGGAGAAGATTAGGAAAATAGAATTTACATTCTGTTAGTAATTGTATTACTAGTTTAATAAGATAAGAGAATGCAGGATTCGCACCTACAAATAAATAAGATCATTCGTCCACCATGTCTTATCTATTCTGCTAAATCCCCTTTATTGCTAGGCACCTAGCAAGCAATTTTATTATTTTTATTATTATTTTTTAACATACATTTTCATTATTTTTCATCATTATAAATAAATCTACAACCCTCTTTTCCGGCCACTCCGACTCGAGCTTCCTTCCATTTTTTTTTAATAAACACAATGGTCAAGTCGAGAGCTTCTTTTGTTTATTAAAAAGAGACAGTATTTTTTATACAGATAACAAGACTTGAACTTGTATGAGTATTAACTCATTCGTACCTAACACGAACCTGTCTTCCATTCCAGCACATCTGCTTATAATGAATACTTTTATATTTATAATAATACCCTTTACTATCTTTAATAACATTAAAATAATTTCATACTTTATATATGTGTAGGCTGGCTACTTCGTAAGCATGCCTAGGAGCAAGAAAATGACGAACCTTTACGGTGTTAACCTATAAATTATTAAGTTTTCACTGTCTACTAATTCCAGTATTGGGTACTATGCGCACTAATAGGAGGACACGAGATTAGAACTCGTATTACTAGCCATGAAAAAGGTGTGCTACCAATTACACTAAACCCCTCAAATAATATAAAAATACATCACTTTATTATTTAATCTAGAATATGCTTTGTACCAATATGGTACCTACAAATAAACTATTTATGTTTTCATCATTAAATATCATTATGTAGTAAGCCTCCGTATCCCTTTGAATAATTTATTATTAAAATAATAAATAAGGATAACTACGGAGCCCCTTAATTATAATAAAGTATCACATAGTTACATTAATATAACTATATATATAGTAGGACTTGCAGGATTCGAACCTACATTTTAATGATTAAAAGTCATACGCATTCACCATTATACTAAAGTCCCTGCCCGTGGTAAGACTTGAACTTACAACCAAAATCGCTTCAAGATTCTGCTCGACCAATTGAGCTTCACGAGCTTATGTGGAGATACCAGGAATTGAACCCGAATTAACGATATGCAAAATCGCAGTTTTACCAATTAAACTATATCCCTTTTGTTTACAAAATTGCATACCCCCTATTTTATGGTTTTAATTATAAAACTTATGGAAACACTATTTTATACAAATAAATTTACCTGAGGAGTGACTCGAACACCCACGAGATTACCTCAGAAAAGCTTAAGTTTTCACTGTCTACCGATTCCAGCACTCAGGCAATTTAGGGCTAAAGTGACTTGAACACTTATAAGTACTGTTATGAGCAGTATGCTTTACCGATTAAGCTATAACCCTTTATACTAAATAATAGTTACAAATTCTTTTTATGAATATATAGCATCCGTATCCCTTTGAATTATTTATTATTTTAATAATAAATAGGGATTACTACAGTTATAAATTACTTATTTATGAGCTCCGTATCCCTTTGGGATTACTACATAAAAAGCGAACTATTGATATAAAATTAATACATCATATAATAATATATTTATTTAATATATTAAATTAAAAACGCGGATACAGGACTTGCACCTATATCTTTCGGGCATGAACCGAATATGTTTCTATTACACTAACCCGCTTAGACTAGGCAGGATTCGAACCTGCGATGGTAGCATCGAAAGAGCTATGTCGTAACCACTTGACTACTAATCCTAATTAGCCCACTGTAAGTATCGCGCTTACTTCAATTGATTACAAAACAATTGCATTACTTTTATGCTAAGCAGGCGAATATCGATATATATATAAATAGTTATTTATTAAATTAGTACTTTATTCTTGAAAATCTCTTGATTCTTACGGATAAAGCCTATGATTATTTCGTAATAATATATTACGCATATTTAAGAAATATCTTAAGATAAGCTTCGTGCCTATATGCTTTCAGCACTTATCCTTAACTAACTTAGCGTTCCTGCCGTGCTTATGCTATATATTTATCTTAGTGAAAGAAACATCCCATGTATAAAAATACAGATATATATAAAAATATATATATTGAATATTGGGCACATAAACAACAGGTAAACCATAGATTAGTAACCATCGTTTAACCTTTTACAGCTAAACTCTTCTTGTTCCTTTCGTACAAAAGTTTGTTCTTATTATATTCTAATTCCCCCTAGAAGATAGAAACCATACTGTCTCACGACGTATTTAACCCAGCTCATGTAACTTTTTAATCGACGAACAGTCGCACCCTACATAGTTCCTGCATCCATGAGGATAAGTTAAGCCGACATCGAGGTGCCAAACCGCGCACTCATTTTGTACACTCTTGCGCAAATTAGCCTGTTCTGTATGTTATCATATTTTTTATATTTCCATTTCTTTAAAAATGGTTCAGACTATGTCTTCATTTTTATTTTTACATATTTTAGATTTTCCCTAATATTTATTTACCACTTATTCATCCTTTAACCGCAAAAGCTCCAATTCTACGCTTTGATTGAGATAATGTATAAGTCATATTAGATTTAGAGTTTCCTCTAAATAAGACTGAACTTAAACGTTTGAAAGAAGAATCTACATTTTTTAACCCACCTTTTCATTTTAATGAGTAAATAGATCTATCTGCTCTATAACGTTTAGTTAATCTTCCTTTAACTTCTAATCTTATACCTCCCATATTTTTATAACCTATGGAATTGTATATTAGATTATGAATTTTTTTATTATCTGTATCGTTTTTATCAGTATTAGTTGTATTATGTATATTATTTAATAATTTATCTAAATTAATATTATTTAAATTAGAAATTATATTTAAATCTTTATATTTATCTAAGTATAAATCAATATTTTTCTGTCCTTTTACTAAAGTTCTTTCTTTTATTGTATTTATTTTAGGTAAATATGCTCTATTTAATATACTAAACATACTTTTTATATAATTCATTCTCTTTTTTTTTAATTTTAATGCTAAAGCATTAGTGAAAAGATCTGTATTATATGCAATAGATTTTAGATTTATTATATTATATTCTATTTTTTTTCCTATTATTTTATTTAATATATTACTTAATTTTGGTAAAAATGTTAAGTTATTAAATTTATATTGGTTAAGAGAATACATTAAATCATACTTTCTTAATAATTTTAAATGTGTTCTTCAATATTTACTAATAATTACACTTCAAATTTTTCTTAAATAAAGATCTTTTAATTTTATAAATTTATTTAAATATTCTAATCTATAATTTAAGAATCCTTTTTTAGTCATTTTTCCGCCCAATCCATTTACTGATAAAAATTTATGATTATTTATGATATCATAAATATTAGATACATTATTTTTATATAATAATAAATAACGTCTTATTAAGTTTTGACTTATTTTTTTATTTATTTTTAAATATTTTCTTTTCAAGATTTTTTTTTCTCTATTTACTGTAAATAAAGTAATTATCGCCTTATTATTTGTATGTTTAATTTCAGCGTTACTTACATAAATTTTCTTAAGAATGTACGTCTTCTTCTAAGTAATATAAACTTTCTAGATCCTACGTATTTATGATCTTTAAAGTATAAATTAAAATAACTTTGAATTATTTTATTAATATTTACATCATTAGAAGGTATATTTTTTAACATATTCTTATTATAGCTATAAATAGTATTTTTTCATTCTTTAGAAAAAGAAGGTAAATATTTGATTTTCCCTATATCTCCTATTTTTTTTCTTAAAGCAACTGTTTTAGTATTATTATTTAAATTGTTATTAAATATTTTCATATTAAGATTCTTTTTCATTATAATTTTGTTATAATTAATTCATTTTACTTGTTTTTTTAAAATATGTCTAATAAAAATGTTGGGTAGTATTAAAGGATTATTGTGTATTGCATATCACTCACCTTATAGTCGTTGAACGTTTTTATCTTATAGTATATGCTAAGATAAACTTCGCTTCAAGTTTACTATCATTATTAGTAATTCTTGAAATTTACCCAATTTATGTTAATAATTTTATTTATAAATAAAATATTAAAGGACAAACATCCCTAGCGTAGCTTTTTCCAATAATCCAAGATCTTTCCTTGTGGCATCTTGTGATCCTATGCCCTGCTTACGCAACTGTAAGATTTGTCGATAATCAAACAGTAAGGCAAGATTAAGCCGTTGAGCTTTTTAGATATTAAACACATAACTATTATAAATAATAGCTAGAAAATATTAGAAAACTTCATAATATTCTCAATTATCTCTAATTTCTATATAGTGAAAATCTTACCTAATCTTAAATATATATACATAAAATGCAAATATATTTAATTTTTATACGATTAAAAATAGTTAAACTACTCAAAATAGCAAACAAAATAATTATAAATTTTTAGACACTCCTGTTTACTCTTTACAGGGTCTGTGCCCCACATAAACTGTCCCCTAGCGATAGTTCCTTACCAAAGGGTACTTACTAATTTTAAAAATAAATAAGTTGAATTAGGTTGATTTACTAAAATGAGCTATAAATTATAATATGTGACCTAGCATAAGCCAAGCCCATAAAATAACTATAAATTACTCATAATCCTAAACCAATTCATTCATATGAAAAAAGAATAAAGGTTTCTCATTGTCATGTTTGTCAATTACCTTATATTCTGAAAATCGTTTATCATACTCTATAATTAGTGACAGTAAAGCTGCATAGGGTCTTCTCGTCTAACTAGAGGTAAGCTGTATCTGCACAGCTATTCCAATTTCACTGAGTCAATCATAGAGACAGCTGTTGTATCGTTACACCATTCATGCAAGACCGCATTTAACGGCCAAGGCATTTCGCTACCTTAGGACCCTCACGTTAAGGCCGCCTTTAACCGGGGTTTCCGTCTACATCAAATATTAGTATATTCAATTATATCTGTTAACCAGCCGGCACCGGGCAGATATCACACTTTATACTTAGATTTTTAATCTTTCAGCAAAGTGCTGTGTTTTAATTAAACAGTCGTACAACATTATTTCATGCTTCTTCCTCTTTACTTGATATTCATCAAGAATAATGAGCCCTCCTTATTCCGAAGTTACGGTAGTCAATTTGCCGAGTTCCTTTATGATTGTTAGCTCATTTACGCCTTCGTATTCTCTACTAGCTTACTTGTTTCAGATTCTAGGTACGGTTATTTTATTTGTTATTAAATAACAAACATATTACTATTTTTCCAGCACATTTTGCACCAAAATGTTGTTTTTAGTAATAAAGATTTTCTCATCGTTTAAATCTTTAGATTATATAAACTTAGAGGCCGTTACTTAATTACATCCATAAGCTTAAGGCGGAAAATTTTCTTTTAGTTACTCATGTCACCATTCTCACTTGAGTTAAATACTATAATTCTATTTAAAAAATAAAACTCATACTTTAGCTCAACGTTCTGCTACCCCATTAAATTACAATAAACATATTTATTATAATATATTATGGACAAGTTTCGGTATATTGTTTAGATCCGTTATATTTTCGACGCTTTTATAATTTAACAAGCGCTCTGTTACGAGGTCATAAAATTATGGCTGCTTCTAAGCCTATCTCCTTGTCGACTTAAATAAAAACTTTCTTATTTTCACTTAACAAATAATTTAGGAACCTTAACTCTTGTTCTGGGCTGTTTCCCTTTCGACATACAACCTTATCATTCTATGTCTGATAGTTTAAGATATATCTTTGCCATTCCGAGTCTACATACTCACTGATAAAATCTTCATGATCCCCAATTTGTACAAAATAAAACATTTGAAATGTCTTGTCTGAGATTAAATTCTGTACCTGCTAAGATATTTACTTAAACTGCCTACTATTATAGGTTTCGCAGAAAACCAGCTATCCTAGTCAGTGTTGTCTTTCACTACACCTACCACAGTTCTTCCGAGATTTTTGCTACAATCACCGGTTCGGACTTTTATAATCCTGACTATGGTAAAATCACCAGGCTTCGGGTCTAACTTTAGACACTATATCGTTATTTTAACGTTCGGTTTAACTACGTGTTATCTCGCATCTAACGTTAACTTGGTGACCCATTATGCAAAAGGTACGTTCTTTATTTCGAACTGCTTATAAAACTACTATTTTTATTTTATTTCCCTCATGGTACTTTTCACTATCGCTTATGTATTATATTTAGCCTTTGAGGAAGGTTCCCCAAATGTTTAAACAGTTTTAAACCGTTTTACTTATTAGGCTTCTCTACTTTCGCTCACGCTATTCATAGAATCTCTTTTGATTTATTTTCCTAAAGTTACTAAGATATTTCAATTCACTTCGTTTATTATAAAATTTCTCTTAGAGTTCATATAATTATAGGATAAATGTCCTATATATATAAATAATTCTCTTTAATACATAGCTTAAATTCCATAATAGTTTCTTTATATACTTATATATTTATAAGTAATAGTTATATATCATTAATTTTTGTAACCGGTTCTTATTTCAATATTTCTATTTCCATCTTATCCATATCCCAAGGGATTAGAGGTTAAGGGAAAGGAAAAATATATCAATATTGAACTCCATATCTAAATTGATACGTATGGTTAATCATACTATATTTCTAATAGTTCTAAAATTCGGATTATTATGATTCGAACATAACTGGTTCCCGACCCAAACGAGATGCCTATCCTCCCGGCCCTAATCCGGTGTTATCTTCATTTTATATGCTATTATTAATAGATATTGGTTATAATTATTTCAAGAGTACTTGGGTTTGAACCAAGAATTTGAAGGTTGAAGCTTCCTATTTTTCCAATTAAACTATACTCTTATATTAGACAGAGAATATCCGATTCGAACGGATGTAGCTATTAAAAACCTAGTAAAACTCAAACTTACCGCCTTAAACCACTCGGCCAATTCTCTTTTTATGTATCCCAAAATCTAATTTGTGTAGGCTACTTTAGTATGCCTAGAAGCAAGAAATGGGATAGAAGCACTAATATCATTTAACTACACTTTAATTCCTCAGCGGATCGAACGCTGATAATATTCTTATCAAAAATACACTTTACCTGTTAAGTTAAGGAATTTTATGATACTCCTTAGTAGCGTAGCCTACGGCTAGGAATAAAAACGTACTTACATACTTATTAATCTTTATATTAATTGGACTACGAAGTAGTGCTTCTAATCCATATCCCTTTGGGATTAAGGATAAGAGCGAGCCACCTCTTATATTCAAATTAAAAACCTATGTTTAGGCATGCGCAAGCTAGCCTACTATATATGCTAATCAATTCCGTGCAACTTCCACTACACGAACTGTATTTTTACTTTATACAATTTTGCTAATCAACCTATAGCTGGTTAAACATACATAGCACAATAGATTAAAGAAGTAACCTCCTCATTTATAATTTAGCTTTACATTAGTGGCTGCGAAACTAGCCTGTTACACAATAAAACTAACATTTTATTAATAGTGGTCGCCTACTACGCATTAAATAATTTTGAGCAATAAAGGATTTGAACCTTTAACATTTTGTGTGTAAAACAAACGTTCTACCATTGAACTAATTCCTCTATTACGTTCTTGTTTTATAGTAATAATTATAGCTCCTACCATCGCTAATAATAGAATAAAACTAGCTATGAATAGTCACATATTGTAAGAAGTATATAAGATATTACCTATTGTAGAGATATGACTAGTTTCAGCCATGTTTCCATCTCAACTATTACTAGTTACGAACATAACATTAGCTGTGTTTATATCGGTATTTTTACTTATATGAGTAATTATATCATTATATTTACTTGTTGGTAAATAATATATTATATTACTTAATTTATTGTTATAACTATTTATAATAGCTATAGAATAAGGTAATAATTGGAATAACGCGTAGTTTAATAATATTGTTATAAATAATGCTAAAGGAATACTATTTATATTGTTACTTTGTAATTCACTTGTTCTTATATTAATTAACATTAGAATGAACAAGAATAATATAGATACAGCTCCTATATAAACTATTAAGTAAGAAAAACCTATAAAAGTTAATCCAGATAATATTAAATAAACAGATATAGAAGCAAATAATCCTATTAATGATAATAATGATGCTATAGGGTTTTTATTTACTATAACTGCTATACCAAATAATAGTGCTATTACACTTAAAATATCTAAATATTCAATTGTATATCCATTAGATAGAATATCATAAATGGCAAATAATTGATTCATTATTTTATTTTTAATTTAACCTAATAATAGGAATAATGTGTAGCCTATAATCCCTTTGGGATAGGCTAAGAAAATCGAATAATATGTATAGCTGATTTACTAACTTGTTAGGGTATACCCTAATAAATAAATCATGAATACGGATAGTCAGACTTGAACTGACACACGCCGAGTGGAAATCGGAAAGTCTACCATTAACCTATGTCCGTTTTTATAGCCTTTTTATTTATATACTACTGTCTAGGTATATGCCTAGTTACAAAAAAATAAATTACGATTTGGCTATAAATTTTATTTTATTAAGATCCTCAATAATACATAGATACGTATAGGAATAATCAAACTACGTCTACAAAGTGTCAGTATAATATTCCAGCTTCGTAACCAAGATGATGGTGATCTGTTAAATGGTATGCCATTATTCTTCATAATGCAACACCTATAAAGATAGTACCTATTATAACGTGGAATCCGTGGAAACCTGTTCCAAGAAGAAACATGTTCCAAATACACCGTCACTTATTGTGAATGAAGAAACGCTATATTCTATTCCTTGGAATAAAGTAAATATTAAAGCTAATATTACTGTGAAGATAGTTCCGTATAAAGCTCCTGATCTGTCCCCTTTTATTAAACTGTGGTGAGCAAAAGTAATTGTAGCACCACTAGATAATAATATAACTGTGTTAATAAAGGTAATTCGAAAGGATTTACAGGTTCTATACCCATAGGTGGTCATTGAGCACCTAATTCAACTGTAGGTGTTAAGCACTGTGGAAGAATGCTCAGAATATTGCTAAGAAGATAAAGCTTCAGATAATATGAATAATATTACACCTAAGTTTAATCCTTTTTGAACAGCTAAAGTATGATTTCCTAAGAAAGTACCTTCTGATACTATATCTCTGAATCATAAAGCCATTGATGAGATTACTGTAAATAAGGCTATAAAGAAAAATATATGGCTGTTATTGAAAAGATGCATAGATAATGCTCCATTTACAGTTAAGTTAAATAAAGATATACTTGTGTATAAAGGTCACGGTGAAGGTGACACTAAATGGAAAGGATGATCTTGAAAATTACTTCTAGTTAAAGTTGTCATTTATATCAATAAAAAAATATACAGCTTCATGCATTTATTTAAAAGCCCCTAAGATGAATCGAACATCTATTAACGCTATTAACAGTAGCGCGCTTTACCATTAAGCTATAGAGGCAATTCGGAAAAGAGGTGATTTGAACACCTAAATGTTAAAAACATAGCACGTAGCAAGTGCCTTACCCTACCAAATGGAAGACTTTCCTATAACGAATTAGATCAGAATCGAACCGACATCTATTTCCGTGACAAGGAAATCCTTTACCTAATTAAGTTACTAATTCTAATAATATTCGCTCTACTTTACTAGAAAATAAATATATTATTTTTGTGCGTAGCGGGCTACTTTAGTATGCCAAGTAGATATTATAAATTTACTTATCTTTAAGATAAGTGATTAGGAGACAAGAGATTCGAACTCTTAAAAGCAATAGCTATTGAGTTTACAGCTCAACCCTTCTTACCAATAAAGGAACCCTCCTTTATATAATATAAACCAATATATTATATAATTAAATTATTGTTAATATTAATCAATCCCGTGCAACTTCCACTACACGAACCGTATTCGACTTAACACTAATTAGAGCCACACATACGAAGATTCCCAATAATAGAATATAAAACCTACGTGTTTTTTTACTGATTACTAAGAAAGCAAACTTATTGCGCATGCTCTTTTCAGCATGTGACGAGTGGTTAGTACCAATCCAAGGTTAATTCACCGTGACATGGTGATTCACGATTACTAGTAATTACTTATTCATATAGTCGAATTTCAGACTACAATCCTTAAAATTTATATCCTGTTTTTGAGATTAGCTTAAATTCACATTTTTGCATCTCTTTGTCCAGGCGTATGTGGCACGTCTATAGCCCACAATATCAAGGCCATGATGACTTGTCTTTGTCCCCTTTTTCTTTCCAAATTCTAGGATCAAATGCTTTATCGTAAAAATAAAAAAATAAAGCCAGGGATTACGTTAATTACATGGAAACCACAGTTTCACAACATTAACTGAAAACAGCCGTGCAACTCCTGTAATAATTATACAAATTGTGGTAAGGTTTTTCGTGGATCATCGAATTAAACAACATACTTCACTACTGGTGTCAGAAACGGTCTAGTGATTTCAGTTCCTGCGTTGCCACATTACTCTTGAGGTGAAATGCTTACACTTTCATTTATAGACTAAATAATGTTTAATATTTAATTTTAAATTATAATATTAAATCTTAATCTAACCTATGGCATTCATCATTTACTGCAAAGACTACTTGGGTATCTAATCCTGTTTGTGCTCTGTGCCTTCGTCCTTTAACGTCAGTTTTCACATAGAGGGCTGCCTTCGCCTTTACCGAGTCCCTTTGGTATCATAGAATTTCATCTCTCCTCCTCAAGTACTGCCCTCTTACATAAAACTCTAGTCAAGTACTAACATTTTAGAAGCTATATTGACCGTCTAGGTACCCTTTAAACCTAATTAAGATGAATAACACTAGTCTCTTACGTATTACCGCGACTGCTGGCACGCAATTAGTCAAGACACGATATATATACTGTCATTATCAATATATAAACAAAGCTTTATTCAATTTTAATACAATCCTATAGATCATATTCAAAGATATGATCAAAATAGGACTTGCCACTTCTCCAAGTTGCCAGTTCAGCCGTTAGGCCATTGACCAAAATTCCTCACTGCTGTACTAACTTGCATTGGGGTTTTTTCAGACCCAATGTGGTCGATCAACCTTTCAGCTTCGACTACGAGAGTTTTAGGCTAGTTAAGCCATCACCTTAACTACTACCTATCCCGAAGATATTTATTATCCTCTTAAAGCGGGAATTTTTAGTTTCCCTTTATTTATTATGAAGGATCTACCTCCACTTTAAGGCCGGCGAAGAATATCCATATACTCACCTGTACACCACTTTTTAATTTAAAAAAATTAAAACGTTCGATTAGCATGTGTCAAGCACTTGGACAGCATTCAATCAGAGCCATCACCAAACTCAACTATTCATTTAATGTAAATTTCTTTACATCACTATAAGATCTAAAATTATATGTTGATAAATTTTATAATATAAGGATAGTAATAAACTATATAATGTTATATATTTTTTTTAACTATTCTAATTTAAATTATAATTGTTCGCTATTTTTTTTTTCAATAATTAACTATTTTTCTTTAATTTCTATAATTCTATTTTATAATTTTCATTCTTCCATGGATAACACTACAAACACTTGTGCTTGTATGAATGCTATAAATGGATAGATTTTTATTGTTGGTATAATTTTCCTTAATTACTATTTACTTTCACTTAATATTTATATATATTCTTGCTAAGTAAGAAATTTTTATTTATGCCCCTTGCTACGAAGTAACAAATCCATCCCACCCTAACAATTTGTGTTGGCTCCGCTAGCGGAGCCATTAAATTGCTATGCTAAATAAAAGGTTTAATAATTTTAATTGTATTTTATAACTAGATCTTTATTTTATTTTGATCTGGCTTGTTATAAGTTATAAATATGTAGCCTCCGTATCCCAAAGGGATTACTACATATCTTTCTGTAAATAAATATTATTACTCTTAGTCTATAAATTAATGTAAGTCTAATCCATCTTTTATGTAAGAACTAGATAACACTACAAACACTTGTGCTTGTATGAATGCTATAGCAAATTCTAATCCTGAGAAGGCTATAATAAACACTAAAGGTAATAAACCTAAAACGAAGAATATAATTCCTGAATTCATTATATTGTAAACGAAACCGCTTAAAATACTTAATAACATGTGTCCAGCTGTTATATTAGCTGCTAATCTAAGACCTAATGAAACGTTTCTTGCTAAGTAAGAAATTAATTCAATAGTAACTAATAATGGTAAAAGAGCTAAAGGACATCCGGCTGGTACTAATAATGAGAAGAATTTTAATCCGTGTTTTTGGAATCCTAAGATTGTTGCCCCTAATACTATTGTAAAACTAAGAGCAAATGTTAAGGCAAAGTGACCTGTAGATGCAAAGCTATAAGGTATCATTCCAATTAAATTATTTATTAATATAAATACAAATAGAGTGTAAATAAATGGGAAGTAGATTTGTCCACTTCTAGCGTTTATTTGATTTGTAACTATATTATGTATTGTTACGTATAAAGATTCTTGAGCTATAGATCAGTTGTTACTAACTAATTTGTTATAGTTTGTAGCTACTAAGCTTAAGATTATTGTTATTAAGGCTCCTATGATTAAATAGAATCCTATATTTGTTAAAGATAAGTGTAAATTACCACCTAAAACTTCTAAGTTTAATATGTCTCTTATTTCGAATTGATCTAAGGGACTTCTTATTTCTGTGAATAAATTTTTATTTAAAAACATTTAGTAGTATATGTTACTACTATTATATATATCTCTTTAAATAACTGAATATCTGCAAATAAGAATAAATAATATATTTATTCTTTTACATAAAAAATTTATCCCTGTGACCGAGTCTTCTTAACAAAATAAAAATATTTTATAATCTTTATTTGGTTGTATCCTTAATCCCAAAGGGATATGGATTAGAAGTAGGTTTTGCCTACAGTAGTACTCAGTGTTGGGTTAATAAATATAATTAAATGATTATATTATATTTTATTAATAAACATACGTGATAAAAATAAACGTACTATTCTTGGTAATATGTATTTAGATAGTATGAATAATAGTATTACTATTATTGAAAATGCAAATACTATTTCGTTCATATAATAAAAAGGTGTTAATTGTGGCATATTTATCTTTCTTTATTATTATGTAATACGTGTTTTTTATTTAAAATAATAACCGTAATTTAGTAAAATCATGTAATTTATATAATACACTATATATTAAACTATTCATAGAATAATCTAACGCGTTAAAAATTTAAAATGGATATACACCAAATACTACAATAAATGCGTGGGCTGAGCCCTACTAATATAAATAATAAATTGGTTTATGCTATATTTTGTTGTTATATCTATTTTTATAAGCAGTAGTAAGCCTACGGCTACTATTCCTAATCCCAAAGGGATATGGAATTAAAGGCTATTAAAAAATAATTTCATAAATTATGTGTTGCCTCCGACTAGCGGAGCCCCTAAAAATTAATAAATTTAATCCATTTATAGGGCTGCTTTATTCCTAATATCAAAGAGATATGGATTAGCATGCCCACTAATTCCATCTAAGATGAGTCGAACATCTACTTCGTTTTTTTTATAACGTACTCTTCCATTAAGTTATAGACGTTTATAGACATTTATGGTGTCTATAATTATTACTAAGCATTCTAATTAAATTATTTTAGTATTAATTACTATAAACTTAGATACTTTTGTGCGTAGCGGGCTACTTTAGTATGCCCACTATGTAATTGTATAACCTTGTAAAGATACAATTAACATATTATACACTGTAAAGTACATTAGTCATAGGATAATGTAATACGTCTAATATTAAACTAGGGTATATACCGAATACTATAGTGAAAACAACTAATATAAATAATATTAAGAATTCTCTTTTATTTACATCAAATACACTTTCTTCTAAGAATCTAGTAAATGAACCACCGAATGATACACGATTAAATAGATAAACTGAATAAGCTGCAGAGAATACTATAGAAGAACAAGCAAATACTCCTAATACTGGTAATCTTTCAACAATGCTATATAATGACATAAATTCTCCTATGAAATTTAAAGTCAATGGTGTTCCACAATTACCTAAAGTTAATATAAAGAACAAGATTCCTAATATAGGCATTAATTGCGCCATACCTCTGTAGAAATAGATAGATCTAGTACCAGTTCTATCGTATAATACACCTCCTGCGCAAATAAATAAACCACTAGAAACAAATCCGTGAGCTAAACCTAATACTACAGAACCTTCTAGACCTTGAAGAGTATTACTGAATATTCCTATTAAATAAACAGCAGCGTGACATACAGAACTATATGCTATTAATTCTTTTACATCAGTTGTTCTTATTGTACTAAAACTAGCATATATTATTGTTATAACAGCTATAGTATAAATTACAAAAGTATAATCTAAACAAGCTTTAGGTAACATAGGTAACATTAATCTAAATATACCATATAAACTTAATTTTAATACAATAGCGGCTAAAACTATACTTCCACCTAAAGGTGATTCAACGTGAGCCTTTAATAATCAACCATTTAAAAAGATTGTAGGTGTTTTTACAGCAAAAGCTATAAATATACCTAAAAATAAGAATACTTGAGTTTTATATTCAAAATTAAGTTTAAATAATGTATCAAAGTCTGTACTTCCCATAGTAGATGAAGTAACTAAAATAGACAATAATAAGAATAAAGATCCTCACAATGTATATAAGAAAATATAATAACTAGCACTTACTTTGTTATCTGAACCAAATATTCCTATTAATATAAATAAAGGAGGTAATATACTTTCGAAGAATATATAGAATATCATTATATCTAATGCTAAGAATACAGCTAATAACATTGTTTCTAATAATAACATGATTATTAAATAAGATTTAACATTTTCTTTTATAGAATCTCAATTAGATAATAATGCTATAGGCATTATCATTGTTGTTAATAATACAAAATATATTGATATACCATCTACACCTAGATAAATATCAAAAGATTGTATATTATAATGTTCTTGTACAAATTGAAATTGATTAGTACTACTATTAAATAATGTAAATATAATTAAAGATATAATTAAATTTATTACACTAGTAACTAATGCTATAGTTTTTGTATAAACCACTGAGCTTTTTTTGTATGAGTCTATACTAGAAACTATAATTGTACCAATTACTGGTACAGTTAATAATGAAGATAATAACATCTTGTATAAGATATTATTTTAAAACTTTAAATTATAAAATGACACCTATGGACATGCGTTTCATGGCTAGAATAATATAAACCTCCTTCGTATCTCTTTGAGATGACGAGCCGCGGCTCGTCATTTAATTCCAAATAAATAGCGAGGGGGTATATAACAGGATAAAATATGAACTTAACCTTCTAAATAAGAAAATTTATAATAATCATACTTAGAATAAGCTTATGTTTATAAAGAATATTCCAAACATATATAATAATGAAGGAATTAATATTATAAATGCAAATAATATAGGTAATAATACTGTTCAACAGAATGACATTAATTGATCAAAACGTATTCTAGGGAAAGATGCTCTCACTCAAATGAAAATAAATACCATTATTGAACTTTTTATACCTAAAGTTAAACTAGATAATAGTCCATCCACAGAAGAACTAGTTAATAATTCTCTCAAGGCAAAATATTCTGATGATACTATTCATTCTATATTAAATACATTAGCATAAAGAGAATTTAATAAATCAAATCAATAAATATAATCGAATTGTAATAAATAACCACCTAAGAATAAAATACTTGTTAAGATACACATTAATAAAATACTTGAATATTCAGCTAAGAAAAAGAATACAAATATAACCGCTGCGTGTTCTGTCATAAATCCACTAACTAATTCAGATTCGGCTTCGGCTAAATCAAATGGAGCTCTATTAGTTTCTGCTACAGAACCTATAAAGAATATTATTAAGATACATAATAATGGTAAAGCTAATCATACTATTTTTTGGAATTGAACATTTATGTTTAAATTTAAACTATTTGTTATCATTACAATAATTAATAATACAGAACTTAAAACTAATTCGTAACTAATTAATTGAGCTGTACTTCTTAAAGATCCTAAGAAAGCGTATTTACTATTAGCACTTCATCCGGCTAATAATATACCGTAAGTGGCTAAAGAGGATACTGCTAATATAAATAATATACCTAATTCCATATCACCTATAGATAACCCTGGTCCGTATGGAATAACAGCATAACCTAATAAAGCAAATATTAATGTTATCACTGGTCCTAAAAAGAATAAAATTATATTAGCTTGTGTGGGTGCTACATATTCTTTTAATATTAATTTTAAGGCATCTGCGAATGCTTGAAGAAGTCCATAATAACCTACAGCATTTGGACCTAGTCTTCTTTGCATACTAGCCATAGTTTTTCTTTCTGCTACAGTTACGTAAGCTACTGCTAATAACGCAGGTAGTAGTAATAATAAATTTTCAATAAGTGAAATAACTGTTATTGGTAATTTCATTTCATTATTAATTTTACTTATTCTATTAAATGTTCCCATTTTAATCATAAAAAGTTAATAATACTTTAATGTTAAAAACAAAGATTAAAAACGTTAAACCTTAGATCCTATGGAACTATAAATTGATTAACTTTGTCTAGTATATGTGAAGTATATTTAGGATTTTGTTCCTTACTTCTTATTTATAATCTTTTATAAAGGAAAGCGTCCTAATCTTTCATAAGGAGTTATGTAGCCGAAGGCTACTCAAATTATATTAGTATTAAACTTTATACTTATAGATGCAAAAATAGCCAGAAATATGTGCTTCTGTAATCTCTTTTAATGTGGAGTAGGCAAACCCAACTCCGCCAACAAAATTCTATTCTTATAGAATAAAATTTAGGGATAGAAGCATATAATTAATAGACTATTTATTATTAGGGAATTTAGTTTCATCTTAGAGTCGAACTAAGATACAGATATTAGAAGTATCATGCTCTGCCATTGAGCTAATGAAACTTGAAATACCTTATTTATAATTATAGTAATAGGCAGCTATCTTGTACCTCTAAAGAGGTAGGAAAGGGATACGTCTACACATAATATACAAAAAGGATATTTCGGTTATAGCAATAAAACTATCTTTAAAAATTATCTATTATTATAGTTATAATAATTAACTTTGTAAAGGTAAACTCACAAATGCGTGAGGTTTAGGTGGACTTGATAATCCTCATTCTAAACTACTATAACTTCTATTTAAGTTAGCTTGTAATATATCTGTGTAGAATCCAGGAGTTAATCAAGGATTTCTGCTTGCTACTTTACCTTCTACTAATTGTTTGTAGATAATATATAAGAATAATCAAGCGGCTACTACACTTACTATAGATCCATAACTACTGATTAAATTTCATCCTGCAAAGGCGTCAGGGTAATCACTTATTCTTCTAGGCATACCTTGTAATCCTAAGAAATGTTGAGGGAAGAATGTAGCGTTAACTCCTATGAATAATAATCAGAATTGTACTTTAGCTAGGTTTAAATCGTAATTGAAACCTAACATTTTTGGTGATCAGAAGTATCATCCAGCAAACATTGCAAATACAGCACCCATACTTAAAACGTAGTGGAAATGAGCTACAACGTAGTAAGTATCGTGGAATGCGATATCTAATGAAGCATTAGCTAATACAACACCACTTAATCCTCCGATTGTGAATAAGAAAACGAAACCTAATGAGAATAACATTACTGGTGTCATTTTTATAGATCCTCCGTAGCAAGTAGCTAATCATGAGAAGATTTTAATTCCTGTAGGCACTGCAATAATTAATGTAGCGGCTGTGAAATAAGCTCTTGTATCTACATCTAGTCCTACAGTGTACATATGATGACTTCATACTATAAATCCTAATATTCCAATAGACATCATAGCGTAAACCATACCGATATAACCGAATATAGGTTTATTTGAGCTAGATGATATTGTTGTACTAATTATACCGAAACCAGGCACGATTAAGATATAAACTTCAGGGTGTCCGAAGAATCAGAATAAGTGTTGGAATAATATAGGGTCACCTCCACCAGCTACTTCAAAGAATGAAGTGTTAAAGTTTCTATCTGTTAAAACCATAGTTATACCACCAGCTAAAACAGGTAATGAACATAATAATAACACTGCTGTTATTGCTACAGCTCATCCAAATAAGGCTAATTTGTGTAATTTTATTCCAGGTGTTCTCATATTAGCTACAGTAGTTATGAAGTTTATTGATCCTAATAAACTACTTACCCCTGATAGATGTAAAGCAAAAATTGCAAGATCTACACTAGGTCCACTGTGACTTTGTATTCCGGATAAAGGAGGGTAAAGTGTTCATCCTGTACCTACTCCACCTTCTATTACAGCAGAGAATATTAATAATAATAAACTAGGTGGTAATAATCAGAAACTGATATTATTTAATCTAGGGAATGCCATATCAGGTCCTCCTATCATTAAAGGCATTAAAAAATTACCAAATCCTCCTATTAAGGCTGGCATAACCATAAAGAATATCATTAAGATAGCGTGAGCTGTTATAATACTGTTATATAATTGGTTATTGGCAATAAATTGAACACCAGGTCCACTAAGTTCTAATCTTATTAATACTGAAAAGGCTGTTCCTAATAATCCTGAAAATAAGGCAAATATTAAATATAAAGTACCTATATCTTTAGCATTAGTAGAATTAAATCATCTTTCAATGTTCATAGACATTTGAGATCTTAAATTTAGGTTTAAGTTACCTTCTTCTTTTTGAAATCTCAAAATTTTGAAATAATAGAGTATTGGTATTTAAATGACATTATTAGCTAAAATTTATTAATTAATAAGCTTAATTAATCCTTGTATATATAAATGCTAATAATTAAATGAGAACGAAGCGTTAAATTTATTAAGGCTAAATACGAACAAGTCGCATCTAGCACTCCGCTTTATATTAATTGTTCCATTTAAATTTGATGAATTTTTCTTTATTGTAAAATTATTTTTATTAAATTGTGCTCTACTTAAAACAAAAATTCTATTTATACTCTGCCTTAATACTTTAAACTAAATATTATATTATTTTATTTTATATAATATATATAATAATATCCTTTTGCTTTTATTATATACAAATATATATTCTATATGTTTTATATAGTAAATTATTTATGAATTTCAGTATTAGTAAATTGTTTTCATAATTAAGGTGCTACATTTGTAGTAAGATTATGGAGGAATTGAACCTCAGACTATTGATTTGCAATCAAAGTGTAAATCCGTTTACAGCATAATCTTTTTATAGTAACCAATTGATTACTATAAATTGTAAACTATAAATTATTATTAATTATTTAGCTTTATTGTTAGTTTGATATAAATCAACAAGTGTATTTTCTATTATACTAGTAACAGGCATTATTACTAAGAAATGTGCGAAATATAATGCTGTACTAATTTGTCCTAATTCTATAAATGGACTTTCAACGTGTTTAGCTCCTAATTGTTGTAATATTAAGAAATTTATAACAAATAGATAGAACATTACTTTGCTTAAAGGTCTGAATTGTAAACCTTTAGTGTTACCTAAATCTGTTGTAGGTAATACTAATATTATTAATAAAGAAGCAAACATGGCTACAACTCCTAATAATTTATTAGGTATAGATCTTAATATAGCATAGAAAGGTAATAGATATCATTCAGGTACTATAGCGGCTGGAGTTTGCATTGGGTTAGCCATTACGTAATTTTCACTGTCACCTAATACATTAGGCATGAAGAATACGAATAAGCTTAAACCAAAGAAGAAGATAAATATAGTAATTAAATCTTTGAATAAGAAATATGGAGCGAATGGCATTCTATCGTAATAACCAGGTACTCCTAAAGGATTACTTGCTCCAGCTGTATCATGAACAGCTATAAGATGCATTAAAGCTAAAGCAGCTAATACAAAAGGTAACACAAAGTGTAAAGCAAAGAATCTGTTTAAAGTAGCGTTATTAACAGAGAAACCTCCTCAAATGAATTCAACTACGTCTTGTCCTATTCAAGGTATAGCACTAATTAAGTTAGTAATAACTGTAGCTCCTCATAATGACATTTGACCGTATGGTAATACATAACCTAAGAAACCTATTCCCATCATCATTATAAGTATTATTGTTCCTAATACTCAAGCTAATGTTCTAGGTGCTCTGTATGATGCGTAGTATAAACCTCTACCTATGTGTAAGTACACTAAGAAGAAGAAAGCTGAAGCTGTATTACTGTGTAAGTAACGAATTAATCATCCATTATTTACATCACGCATGATGTGTTCTATAGAATTGAAGGCTTCTGCTACACTAGGATTATAATGCATAGCTAAAGTTACTCCTGTAACTATTTGTATAACTAAACAAACTCCTAATAAAGAACCAAAGTTTCATAAATAACTTATATTACTTGGTTGTGAATGGTCAATCACGTACATGTTAACCAATTTTAATAAAGGGTGACTTTTTAATATTCTCAT